AAAGAATCTCTTTGAGGGAGAAATTAGAGATATTTTGTTCCACCACAGAAAATTTTTTGATTCTTGCCTTAACAAAGAATTTCCATGATATACCAGAATTATAGTATAGGATAGGATATAGGATTGAATGATTCCTAAAAGTGGATTCATCTTTTTATTTTAAAGATTTAAAAGATTTGATTTCATTTACTAATAGAATAGTAAAAAAAAAAAAAAAAGAAATAACGAATAGAAAGGAATAATGTAATGGCTTAGGTCGTGTATCTACGGCTAATTTACGGTAGAAGAAAAGGTTCCATCGGAACATTTATTTATTTTAGGATACCTTCGTCTCTTTTTTTTTTTCAAAAAAAAAAAAGAGGGGGTGTGGGGAGAAATGACAAAAAGATATTGGAACATAAATTTGGAAGATATGATGAAGGCCGGAGTTCATTTTGGACATGGTACTAGGAAATGGAATCCTAAAATGGCCCCTTATATCTCTGCAAAGCGTAAAGGTATTCATATTATAAATCTTACTAGAACTGCTCGTTTTTTATCAGAAGCTTGTGATTTGGTTTTTGATGCAGCAAGTAGGGGAAAACAATTCTTAATCGTTGGTACTAAAAACAAAGCAGCGGACCTAGTAGCATGGGCTGCACTAAGGGCTCGGTGTCATTATGTTAATAAAAAATGGCTCGGCGGTATGTTAACGAATTGGTCTACTACAGAAACGAGACTTCATAAGTTTAGAGACTTGAGAACAGAACAAAAAACAGGGAGACTCAATCGTCTGCCGAAAAGAGATACGGCCATGTTGAAAAGAAAATTATCTCACTTGCAAACATATCTAGGCGGGATTAAATATATGACGGGGTTACCAGATATTGTAATCATCGTTGATCAACACGAAGAATATACAGCCCTTCGAGAATGTATCACTTTGGGAATTCCAACAATTTGTTTAATCGATACAAACTGTGACCCCGATCTTGCAGATATTTCGATTCCAGCCAATGATGACGCTATATCTTCAATCCGATTAATTCTTAACAAATTAGTATTCGCAATTTGTGAAGGGCGTTCTAGCTATATAATAAATCCATAATTAATATTAATAATAAGATAAATAACTTAATTTACTTTGGAAATTTCATATATTTATGGAATCGGTTACTATTTCTGAATCTCAAATACTATTTCTGAATTTAAAAAAAGAGATAAAAAACTGGGGATATTATGTGATTGGTTGTTATTAAAGAGTGGAATTGGTATTCCAAATAAAGATGCGGGGTTCAAGTAGTCACGTAGAGAAAGAGATGGTTGAATCAAAATAATTTTATTGAAAGCTATATTTTTGTCAGAGGGTAATATGAATGTTCTATCCTGTTCCATCAACACACTAAATGTGTTATACGATATTTCTGGTGTTGAAGTAGGCCAACATTTCTATTGGAAAATAGGAGGTTTCCAAGTCCACGGCCAAGTACTTATTACTTCTTGGATTGTAATTACTATCTTATTAGGTTCAGCTACTCTAGCTGTTCGGAACCCACAAACTATTCCGACCGGCGGTCAGAATTTCTTCGAATATGTACTTGAATTCATTCGAGATGTGAGTAAAACTCAAATTGGAGAAGAATATGGCCCCTGGGTTCCTTTTATTGGAACTATGTTTCTATTTATTTTTGTTTCAAATTGGTCAGGAGCGCTTTTACCTTGGAAAATCATACAATTACCTCATGGGGAGTTAGCCGCCCCCACGAATGATATTAATACTACTGTTGCTTTGGCTTTACTCACGTCAGTGGCATATTTCTATGCGGGTCTTACCAAAAAGGGATTAGGTTATTTCGGGAAATATATTCAACCAACCCCAATCCTTTTACCCATTAACATCTTAGAAGATTTCACAAAGCCTTTATCGCTTAGTTTTCGACTTTTCGGAAATATATTAGCTGATGAATTAGTAGTTGTTGTTCTTGTTTCTTTAGTACCTTTAGTGGTTCCTATACCTGTCATGTTCCTTGGATTATTTACAAGTGGTATTCAAGCTCTGATTTTTGCAACTTTAGCCGCGGCTTATATAGGTGAATCCATGGAGGGCCATCATTGACTAGTTTTTGAAATATTCTTTTTTTATCTTATCCCAAGGCCACGTATGCGCGGTTCAAAAAAATCGAATCTAATTAGGAAATCTAAATATACAACTCACTATATACAATCTAGAGTAATATCCAAAACCAAAATACGATATTATATTAGAGTAGAGAATTGAAAAAAAGGGGGGAAAAGAGATCTAAAAGCGCTTTTTCCTTAAATTTCTGGTTGGTACATTTATATCATACCATTCTCTACAGAATTCTATTTATACTAGGTATATTATATGTAAATAAGTAGCTATGCTATAAGTCAACTTGTTTCGACGCATGAGTCTCGAATCCGATTGAATCTAAGATGAATGAAGAATTGGTTTACGTTATGGAAGAAAGACATGTATATGTAATATTCGATATTGACTAGTTCTATATGAACTAAAGATATATTTAATTTGCCCTACTACTAGAACTTTCGATGGATATTCTAATATAAGTCCTTGCGTATCCTCTGGGACTGTGAGTTGAATGAATAAACAGATGAAATTAAGAAAAAGATCAAAGAATTCAAAGAATGGTTCGGAACAAAGAAATGGACGGACGGAAGTCGTATGGATTCGCAAAGACTTTGTCGATAAGAATTAAAAAAGAGATATCGAAGTAAAGCAGTTTTGATACTTGGATAAGATTATTACTTCAATTTGAAGTTTGTAGTTACTTCGCCTGGATGAATTGTAGCGATGGAATAATTAAGTTAGAATTCATTGGTTGACTGTATTATTAACCATTTCTTTTTTTTGTATGAGGAACTTATCATGAATCCACTGATTTCTGCCGCTTCTGTTATTGCTGCTGGATTGGCTGTAGGGCTTGCTTCTATTGGACCTGGAGTTGGTCAAGGTACTGCTGCGGGCCAAGCTGTAGAAGGTATCGCGAGACAGCCCGAGGCGGAGGGAAAAATCCGAGGTACTTTATTGCTTAGTCTAGCTTTTATGGAAGCTTTAACAATTTATGGCCTGGTTGTAGCATTAGCACTTTTATTTGCGAATCCTTTTGTTTAATCTTATAAATTGAATCTTATAAATTCGAAAAAGCGAATTTTTGCATATTTTATTGCCTTGAACCTGTCATTTTATTTTTCGAATTATATCAAGATTTCCCTTCTACAATTACCTATTCGTTGAGAAAATAACCCACGGGAAGGGCTGATTTGCGGATGAGGAATTAGTATACCTACTTGCTTTCATCCTTCCCGTTTGTAGTCCAAGGAACCCCCTTTTAGGTTTTTTAGGAAGGGTTTCAATAAAGGGGGTAATTCGCCATTTATATTATAAATCGAATATTTTTTGACTTTCTTTTTTTATATAATTTATAAACAGAAAAATTTCTATTAAAATATATATATAAATTATATAAATTAAAATAATAATAATTTAAATAATAATAATAAGGGGTGGCAGGGAGATACAAAAACAACTCTGTTCCTTTTTTTTAGTCTATCTATAAGAGGAGATCATATGAAAAATGTAACCGATTCTTTCGTTTATTTGGGCCACTGGCCGTCCGCCGGGAGTTTCGGGTTTAATACCGATATTTTAGCAACAAATCTAATAAATCTAAGTGTAGTGCTTGGGGTATTGGTCTTTTTTGGAAAGGGAGTGCGTGCGAGTTGTTTATTTCAAGAATAGGCTGGACCCAACCAGCTGTACTTTTTCTGTTATAACTAGGAAAGAGAGGTACATGATCTCACGAATGACTTCTGAATAAATAAATCATATGCAAGAACCATAGCATTTCGTGATTCGTTGGTAAATCCACTTTGATTCTCTATCAACCAAAACTATGGGACCATTCACTATGGTTAAAGCTAAATCGTTTGAAGTCCAGACGCAGCATGGTACTCTTTCTACCATTATATTAATTGAATATAGAGAGTCTTTCAAAATGAATAATTTATCAATATAGAACACTCATATGGATAAAATTTTTTTAACCACTTATTAGAAAAATTGGGATTAAATCCCCGTTTTTTATCCAATGCTGAATCGACGACCTATGTATTGTGTATAAAGAAATAAAATCTTTTTTGGATTTGAAAAAAAAAACAACTTTGCTGACAATTACATAGTTTTTGTGTTTGGTCAGAAGAGTCCTCCGACTTTTTTGGTTTTGTATTAGTGATTGGTTTTGATATTTTGATTTTGGAATATTAAGAGAGAATAGAGGATAGGCTCATTACATTCAAAAAAAGATATGGGGAATTTTGCATAAGTAATTGAGCAGGAGAGCCAAATGAATCGAAAGATTCATGTTTGGTTCGGGAAGGGATCATGGAAGTTTTTAAATGAATGGAAAGAGAATCTACTTTCATTAAGTGATTTATTAGATAATCGAAAACAGAGAATCTTGAATACTATTCGAAATTCAGAAGAACTGCGTGAGGGGGCCGTTGAACAGCTAGAAAAGGCCCGGACTCGCTTACGAAAAATAGAAATGGAGGCCGAGCAGTTTCGAGTCAATGGATACTCTGAGATAGAGCGAGAAAAATTGAATTTTCTTAATTCCACCGCAAAGGCTTTGAAACAATTAGAAAATTACAAAAACGAAACTATTCTTTTTGAACAACAAAAGGCACTTAATCAAGTCCGACAACGGGTTTTCCAACAAGCATTACAAGGGGCTCTAGGCACTCTGAGCAGTTGTTTGAACAACGAGTTACATTTACGTACGATCCGTGCCAATATTGGCATGTTGGGGGCAATAACTGATTAGTCCTTCTGCTCTAGGTTTTATTTTTTTTTTTTCAAAAACGAAGTAAGAAATACTCATGGTAACCATTCGAGCCGACGAAATTAGTAATATTATCCGTGAACGTATTGAGCAATATAATAGAGAAGTAAAGATTGTAAATACCGGTACCGTACT